ATTCGAAATTCCAATTTTTATAATTAATACTATTTATTCAACAAATTCGATTGATTGATACGAGTTGATTTTCTGTTACGATAAATTGACGAAACAATAGCCGGTCCAATAGCTGCTTCAGCGGCTGCGATAGCTATAACAAAAATGGAAAAAATATTTCCTTTTAATTGGCGACTATCAAAAAAATCAGAAAAAGCTACGAAATTTATATTAACCGCATTCAGTATAAGTTCAAGACACATAAGGGCTCTAACCATATTTCGGCTTGTGATCAATCCGTAGATACCGATAGAAAATAAATAGGCACTCAAAACAAGTACATGTTCGAGCATCATTGACCAACTCCTTATCAATTTTGATTCATTTCAATATGAACAACACTTCAACAGATTCGATTGACTAGAGAATATAACAAGTACAGACAAAAAGAAGATATTGGTAATAAGTCGAATAATAAGATTCTTTTAAACATAAACAATCTTTCACTTTCCCATTCACATGTAAAATTCAAAGGAAATGGAGATAAAATCAATAGAACAAAATGGAATTTAGATTGATATTACTAGTTCTATTCTTACTGGCGAGCCACGACAATTGCACCTATCAAAGCAGCTAAAAGAATTATTGAAATGAGTTCAAATGGAAGAAAAAAATCTGTTGATAAATGAATTCCAATTTGTTGACTATTATTTATCAAATCTTGCTCTATAATCTGATTTGATCTTGTAGTCCAAATAATCCCGTACCATGATATATCTGGAATAGTAGTTATTAGTGAAACAAAAATACTTGTACAAACCACCAAAGTAACTCCATCCCCAACGGTCCAAAGATGAAAATCTTGGTAATATTCTGAACCATTTATGAACATCACAGCAAATATGATTAAAACGTTTATAGCTCCTACGTAAATAAGTAGCTGTGCTGCAGCTACAAAATGGGAGTTTGATAAAATATAGAATAAAGATATACAAACAAGAACCAGTCCCAACGAAAAGGCAGAAAAAATTGGGTTGGTAAATAATACTACTCCTAGACTTCCTAATACAAGACCTGATCCCAGAAAGATTAAAAGAAAATCATGTATCGGTTCAGGTAAATCCATTAGATGAAAAATAAAAGATAAATAAATTGAAATTTCATGACCTTATTGATACGACCAGGAAAAAATTGGATATACTAAATTCCTAATTGAATTAAATCCTAAGGAGTGTGAATTCATCTAGGTACAGTTATAGGACGAATCTAATTCTTTATACGAACGAGTATTCGAAACTATTTCGAAACTATAAACTATATTATTAATAAAATTAGATAAATCTAAATATAAATACAAATACAGAATTTTATTTGAATTGAATTGTTCGAATTGTATAATCGTCAATTACTGACATTGGTAAACGGCCCAAAGCAATTTGATTATAATTCAATTCGTGACGATCATAAGTCGAAAGTTCATATTCTTCAGTCATTGATAAACAATTTGTTGGACAATACTCAACGCAGTTACCACAAAATATACAGATCCCAAAATCAATACTGTAATTAAGCAATCGTTTCTTTCGAATATCAGTTTCCAGTTTCCAATCAACAACGGGTAGATCTATAGGACATACACGAACACATACTTCACAAGCAATGCACTTATCAAATTCAAAATGGATTCGACCGCGGAAACGTTCCGATGTTATTAATTTTTCATAAGGATATTGAATAGTTACAGGTAAACGATTTGCGTGGGCTAAGGTAATCATGAAACTTTGACCAATGTATCTTGCAGCTCGTACTGTTTGTTGACCATAATTCATGAACCCAGTTACCATAAGGAACATATCGTGAATATCTATGAATATTTTTGTTTTGTTTCTTTCTCTTGTTTGAGACAAGTTATGAATATTGAATATCAATCTTTTACAGTGAAAATAGTCGAAACGAAGTTGTTAATAATAGATTACCCAGAGAAATAGGTAAAAGAAATTTCCATCCAAGATTTAATAATTGATCCATTCTTAGCCTAGGCAAAGTCCATCTTGTTGTGATAGAAAGGAACAAGAACAAATAAGTTTTAGCTAATGTAATAAAGATACCAATTGTAGTTCCAAAAACTCCACATGTTTTATTTATTTCAAAAAGCTCAGAAACAAATATGTACGGAATAGAGATATTCCAACCGCCCAAGTAAAGAACTGTTACAAATAATGAAGAAACTAATAAGTTTAAATAGGAAGCAACGTAAAATAAACCAAATTTGATACCCGAATATTCGGTTTGATAACCTGCTACTAATTCTTCTTCTGCTTCTGGTAAATCAAAAGGTAATCTTTCACATTCCGCTAGGGAAGAAATTAGAAAAATGATAAAACCTATAGGTTGACGCCATAAATTCCATCCCAAAAAACCATATTTTGATTGCGCGTCAACTATATCAACTGTACTTAAACTGTTAGATAATCCTAGTCGGTGATAACATTACTGTTCCCATCGCTATTACAGAACCGTACATGAGATTTTCACCTCATACGGCTCCTCGAAGGTCATAAATAAATCTAAGGGACCGGGCCGGTTATTTATCTTGATATATCCCTAGGATAGATAGGATTCAAATCCATTGGACGGTCCTGAATTAGACCAATGGAATTCTGTCTGTTATAATAATAAATACAAAAAAGGTACTTCCGAATTGATCTCATCCCTTAATAATTTGAATTTGTTGAGTAATAATTGAACTCTTCAATTCAATAAAATACTCTTTAGAATTCTCAATAACCCGTCGTTTTTGATTACGAAAAAAAATTCGACATTAGTTTATGAATTATGACATAAATTGTATTTCCATGAATATGGATATAAGAAAGAATCAAAAGGGATCCCTCTTTTTTTTATTGTATTCTATTCTTTTGTTTTTTTTTTCGTTCCTATTCTTCTTTTTTTTATGTGCAAAACAAAAAGGGACTTAAAAAAAAATTAAAGGATTATTTCGTTTCTGATAGTTATTTATTTAATGAGTGGATAGGAGCATACTCTGGATCGGAATTGTGGGGAGTACTGCCTGATTTTTTCTACCAACTTAAAGCCCCAATTTGTATTCTTTTTATATTATGCGGAAATGCTCTTTTGGAGAATTTACATAATCTCCATTACTAATCCTTTGTGTATCTTGGTGTTTCTAACCATCCACGCATTTTTTATCAATCTCCCCTTATGGTAATAGATGTATGGTAATTCATACAAACGATAGTGAAAACTCAATAAGGTTGGTCTTTTGAGCCCGCTTCAAAACAGGATGACTAATCAACCAATTTTGGGGTAAACGCTTTCTTCCGTTTATAATTTTTTTCACTTAATTCTTATACATAGAAAATGAGCCTCAATATTTTTACTGCAGATTCAAATGAAATTCAAATCATAGTATATTAATTCTATATCTATATATTATATCTTAATATATTATATATTAATAATATATTAAGATTAATAATATATAGATATTAAGATATTAAGAATTTTAAAGAATTTTATATTAATATTATATTCAAATTGTATATTAATATTATATTAAATTTAAATAGTTTAAATTCAAATAGTTTATTATATTGAAATTCAAATAGTTTATTATATTCTTAAATCAAAATATTCTATATTCAAAATAAAAATAGATATCTATAAATAGATATCTATTTTTAAAATTTTCTTACTAAATATATTGATATTGAATTTCAATTTCATTAAATTCATAATTCAAATTAGAGAATATTATAGAATATTAGAATATTAAATCAATGAATAATGAATAAATGGAAGCTGTTTTATTTCACTCATATAACTATCTGATTTAGTTCATCAATCCGAATTCCGAATAAAAATAATGAAAATCAAAAATCAGGATATCTATTCCATTTTTTCTACCCCTTTCCTATAAATTTCCTATAAAGAAGAAAAGAAATAAAGACGAAAAGAAAGGAGCATGGAAAAGTTTCTGTCTCAACGAATCACACGTAGAGATATTGATAAGACACATAGAGTTAATGGTATTTCATAACTAATCGATTGAGCAGCAGCCCGTAGACCACCCAAAAAGGAATATTTATTATTTGACCCATATCCTGACATAAGAAGTCCAATGGGAGCAATACTCGAAATAGCAATCCATAAAAAAACACCGATATTGAGATCAGCTAAAACAAAGTTATAGCCAAAAGGAATTACTGAATAGCTTACTAGAATTGATATGACTGATATGGATGGTCCAATACTGAATAAACGAATATCTCCCCTAGATGGAATAAGATTCTCTTTGAAAAGTAGTTTTGTTCCATCTGCTAGAGCTTGAAGAACTCCCAAAGGACCGGCGTATTCAGGTCCAATACGCTGTTGTATCCCTGCGGATATTTCTCTTTCTAACCATACAATCACTAGCACACCTATTGTGATTCCCAATACAAGAGTCAAAATAGGGACAAGTATCCATATAATTCCATACACCTCTTTTAAAGATTCCAATCTGGAAAAAGAATTGATATCTTGTACTTCTGTTGTATCAATTATCATTTCAACGATCAACTTCTCCCATAATGATATCTATGCTACCTAGTATTGTCATAATATCAGCCAATTTCATTCTTTTAACTAACTGAGGAAGAATTTGCAAATTGATAAAACCCGGGGGACGAATTTTCCATCTCCAAGGAAAACCATTCTGATCCCCTATTAGAAAAATTCCTAATTCTCCCTTTGGGGCTTCAACTCTCACATAAAGTTCTTGTTTCGGTAATTCAAAAGTCGGAGACGGCTTTTTACTAATGAATCGATATTCAAAATCATTCCATTCTGGATCCTTTTCTCTATCAAAGCAACGGATTTCTAAATTCTCATATGGCCCTCCCGGAATTCCTTCCAGAGCCTGTTGAATAATTTTTATGGATTCTACCATTTCACCAATTCGTACTAAATAACGAGCTAATGAATCTCCTTCTTTTTGCCATTGAACTTCCCAATCAAATTCCTCGTAACATTCATAATGATCAACTTTACGTAGATCCCATTGTATTCCGGAAGCCCGAAGCATTGGTCCTGATAAACCCCAATTTATTACTTCCTCTCCACCAACAATGCCTACTCCCTCAACCCGTTCTAAAAAAATAGGATTTCGCGTAATAAGTTTTTGATATTCAACAACCCTTGTTAAAAAATAATCGCAGAAATCCAAACATTTATCTATCCAGCCATGAGGTAGATCAGCCGCTACCCCTCCGATACGAAAAAAATTATGCATCATTCTCATACCTGTGGCAGCTTCGAATAGATCATATATTAATTCTCTTTCTCTGAAAATATAGAAGAAAGGGGTTTGTGCACCAATATCTGCCATAAAAGGTCCCAGCCATAGTAGGTGAGAAGCTATACGACTCAACTCCAACATAATTATTCGAATATAGCTGGCTCTTTTAGGTACTTGAATATTTCCTAACTGTTCCGGTCCATTTACGGTTATTGCTTCTGTGAACATAGTAGCTAAATAATCCCAACGTGTTACATAAGGCAGATATTGTACAATTGTTCGGTTTTCTGCAATTTTTTCCATCCCTCTATGTAAATAACCCAATATTGGTTCACAATCAATAACATCCTCACCATCTAGAGTAACAATAAGTCGAAGAACACCATGCATTGATGGGTGGTGAGGACCCATATTGACTATCATGAGGTCTTTTCTTGTAGCTGGGGCATTCATAGGTTTTTCCTCGATTCATTCTTCCATGAATTGCTTAAAACAAAAATGAGTTCATCAAGATTCAAGATCTAAGAAATCGAATAATTCAAAACGACTCTTCAAATTAATTAGTTTGTGGCTCCCGAATATCCAACTGATTAATTAATTTTTTATAACGTATTCCATTTTTCTTTGACAAATAAGACAGGAGTCGTTTCCGTTTTCCCAGAATTTTACGTAAACCCCTTTGAGATAAATAGTCTTTTCTGTGCAATTCCAAATGTGAAGTAAGTCTTCGTATCTTATTGGTGAAATTGAATACTTGAAATTCAATCGATCCCGGGTTTTCTTCTTTTTTTTCTTGTGAAATAACGGATATAAATGATTTTTTTACCATAAAAAAATGAAAGCTTGTCTTTCCCCCCTTTTTTTTTTATAGAGTCTAGATATTTTTATTGATCAGTAATAATAATGACACTCATTTTCAATTTGGTATATACAATAATCTTAATTTTCTTAAGAGTTCCTGATTTTTCAAATCAATTTTGATTAATCAACCCAATTCAAATAGGTATACAAAAAAGACTATATTTATGCATTCACAAAAGCAAAATTGTAGACTTCAAATAAGAAGATTCAGTTATAGATCTAATGGGTAGGATATATCATTGAATTAGTATCGTGCCTCAGAATAGAGGGTAAGACAATGCGTATGTGCATCTATTTGTTTTCACATATCAGATATGTTACGAGAAATAGAAAAAAAAGAAAAATGTAGATTAACTAATTTTCAATCGGGGATACATATGTATCCTTACCATACTGAAACGGCTGCCATTATTGGTATCAAACCAATAGCGATTCATACAAGCTAAATCTTCTAATCGATAATTTGGCCAAAGAAAGAACTTTAAATTAATTAGTTTTTTTTTATCTCTATCAAGATCTTTACTTGTAGCCAAAACTTGACAGCAATTATTCACTTTATTCTCATTGTAAAATGCCTTATTTCTATGCACACTATTTCTATTCTTAGGATTGAAACAAATTAGAATTCTCAATTCTCTACGACGTCTAGCGGATAAAATATTTTCAGGAACAAGCAAATCATAATTCTTTTTTTCTTTATTTTCAGTCAGCTTTTGATCTCTTGTTCTTGTAATGGATTTCTTAATAATTTGGCGCTTTCTCTTATGAATAAACGAAAGGCCTATGATTTGATACATATTAAATTGTTCATGGTTTCTTCTAGACAGACGAATTGGTTCGATACTCAATATTCCATTTTTTATCAATTCCGTATTTTTATTCAATTCTGTAAGAGTGAAATCCTTCTGATTCTTCATTTTCATAATATCTAGACTTAGTTCTCCTCTTTGAATAGAGGCTATAACAATCTCTTTTAGATTTTTCAGTCTAAGCAGGAGACAATATACTTGGATATTATTAATTATTTTTTCATTTAAGCAATCATGCCAGTTCCGTTGAAAAGGCAAATACCCTCTTAGGAAGCAATTAAGTTCTGCTTCGATGTTGTTCGTGTATCTATCTTTTTTTACACCCTTTTTTATGTCGGATCCTGCATAATCTTCTTTAACATCTTTTTCTTTCTTTGAAAGGGATGCTTCAAGATTTAGTCGACTTGCATATTCTGTTTTATTCTTTTCCGTGATCTTTTTCTTTTCACTAACATTTTGATTTACATTCAAATTCAAAAAAAGGAATTTGATTGGGATGATCCATGGGTTACTCGTATATGCATTATAAAATATCCAATTTTTAGAGAAGAAAAAAGATTCCCGATTCGCTATAGAACGATTTAGTATTTCTACATTCATTCCCATCCAATCAAAAAGGTTTTTTTTTTGATTGGATGGGTTGATTTCTTGATGAAGCGTAAAATAATAATCGGTATCGATCGAACCCCCAAAATGCATTTGATTTCTAAGACAAAAATTCAGAATTCTCCAATCAAAACACTTTCTATCCAGATTTTTTTCCATATCTAGAATAGAATCTTCTACTATATAATTCTTGATAGGAATATCATCCGTCATATACCATTTTTTTTTTTTACGCGTGTTGCAATTATAAGAAATCGCTTGGTTATTATTTGCTTGGAATGACGATCTATATCCATAAATATATGAGTCCTTCTTATCTGCATAATTAATAGATTTATATGATAAAAGATCATACCCATATTGTTTTTTCATTTTTTTTTTTTGATTTGTTAATGAGTCTATTTCTTGTTTTTTGTAAAGAATTAATCCGTTTTTTTCATATGAATGATATTTGGTTAAATCTTTATTTTGAGCCACATGGCGTTCATTCATTTTATTTCGCCATTTTTGGGATACTAATCTAGACCATCCATTCTGAGATAAATCGTATTGATAATGACCTTTTAACCAATTTGTCCATTGATTCATTACAGAATTGGGAGCGCTCTTATGTTTTAATTTGGAATGAGATATTCCTTGTACTCCAAAAAAAGAATCCTTTATTTCATTCTTAAGAAAAAGGGGTGTTCCATGATATTCAAAAAGGGATCTGAATTTATACTTATCTAAGTTAATAACTTGGGTTTGTGATAATTTCAAAAATACATATGCTTGTGACAAAGAGGATACGTCACAAAAATTCTGTGAATTCGTATTCCTAATATTACAAATTGATTTTTTTATAGTAGAAATAAAGTGAATTAGACTTTGATCTTTTTTATCACTTCTTTTTCTTTCTTCATTTGCTTCATTATTGTAAATGTATTTATTAAGAATTTTTTTTGTTGATTCAAGAAAAAGTTGTACATTGATTTTAGGAATATTAATGATACATAGAAAGATATCTATATATACCCTTTCTATGAAAAATTTTAAAAAATAATGTGATTTGCGGAATAATCGAACATTTCTTTTTTGTAATATCTGCCAAATATTTTTTTGTAATTCTAATCTTTTATCATCATAAGTTGTTTTCTTAGAACAAATATTTCTCTCTGAACCTTTTTTCTTGTCTTTTTTAAATTCTTCTATTTGTTTTATGATTTTCTTTGTTCTATCATTCAGATCTTTTATTTTTTTTTCTGTCAATGAACAGTCTGTCCAATTAATAGATTGAATTGGAATGGTGGATTCGTAAATCATTGGATTACTCTTACTTTTTGTTGAATCTTTTTGAATTTCATTCAATTCATCTATTTTGATTTTTATCAATTCTGATAATGATAGTTTTTTTCTTTTTTCTTTTAGAAATAGAATAATTTGGATGATCCATTGTGCTTTTTCTTTTGTGATATTTAGAAAAGATTTTGTTCTTTGAAAAAGATTCTTTTTCCAAATTTTTATTTTTTTTTTAAGTTCTTTAAAAATGGGATCAAAAAACGAACGTCGCTTTCGGGGAGAAGAAGAAAAGGGAGATTCGACTTCCATTCCGAAAACTGTAAAAAAGAAGAAATCCATTTTTTTCACTTTTTTTTTCATTGGATCCTTTTCCTTTTGAGGGGATCGTAGCTTAGATCTGTATCTGTGCCAAGGTTTCAGACGAAAAGGAAAAAGGACCTTTATTTGAATACCCTCAGTTAGCCAGTTTTTCGGAAATTCTGTTTCGGATAATGGCACGCCATTATAGGTGCACTTAATATACATTTCTCTATTCCAATCCTTTAAATCCTCTGACCATTCGGGAGATTGAAATAATAGTATACGAACGATATTTTTAGTTATTATCAATGAGGGTAATAGAATATATTTTCTAATAATCGAGTGGGTTACTAATAAAAGACCTCTTATTGCTTGAGCATTTTGAGTGTTTTCCCAGGCTTCCGCTATTTCCATACGCTCTGCTTCCTCTTTTTTCTTAATCTCTTTTTTCTTTTTCTTTTCCTCTGTATAATCCGAAATTGTCAATTCTGTATTTTTCTTTTTCCACATCCAATTTAGAAAAAAGATTTTCATTGGCTCGAAAATCTCAAAAGAAAAGAAAGAGGATTTGTCAATTTTGTCCAAAAAAAGAGGAGAATGTGGACTTGCTTGAAGGATTTTCCAATTAACAGTTTTACGTCTTTGAACGCGTCTAGATCCTTTGATTATGTCTCGGCCAAAATCCGATTGTTGTGAATACTCTATTAAAGCAAATTCTTCTTTTCCATCAGAATTATCAGTATCCTTGGGATACGTATAAGCATCGGCATTCTCTGAGTTATCAGTATCAGTATAAATTACTATAGGTGGTTTGGGTCTTCTTGAACAAATCTCATAATCTTCTCTTTTACCATTGCTTTCCAGGTAT